CGGCTGTAGATATAGGTATTTTGCGACTACGTCTTAACGACCAATGGTTAAAAATAGCCCTGATGGGCGGTTTTGCTAGAATAGGCAATAATGAGATCACCATTTTAGTAAATGATGCGGAGAGGAGTAGTGACATTGATCCACAAGAAGCTCAGCAAACTCTTGAAATAGCTGAAGCTAACTTGAGTCGAGCTGAAGGCAAGAGACAAACAATTGAAGCAAATTTAGCCGTCAGACGAGCCAGGACGCGAGTCGAGGCTATCAATGTAATTTAATAACTAGTTGGTGGTCCAAATAATAAAAGAAGTTCTGTTTATACACCATATTTGGGTTCTGCCGATTGAATCCAATCAAGTGTAATGGGATTCTGATGCAACTAAAAATTCATAAATAAATTAACTAGAATACAAATAGTGGGGAGTGGGGGGGTGAATAGAAAAACTTATTAGATACCGGAGTAACCGGTATCTAATAAGTTTTACCTACTATTGGATTTGAACCAATGACTCCCGCCGTATGAAAGCGATACTCTAACCACTGGGTTAAGTAGGTCATTTATCATCATAAAGAGAAAGAAAAGGGACCCATCGTATCAATGGATTATAGATGGAATCTTATTTCTGAGCAATATCAACTCTTGTCTTGGCATGGCAGGAAACAGATCAGAAGCTATCATGTCGGATCATAGAAGATTCACCTTGACAAGAAATTATTTACATGATAAACTATCTATCACAAGCACAAGGGCTATAGCTCAGTTAGGTAGAGCACCTCGTTTACACGCGCGCCAATGTTTTTTCAGGGAAGTCCATCATGCAATCAACAGAATTGATCTTATTGAGAAATCGATGTCTTACTCTATGTATTCGAGAGAACAAGAGAACAATAGCCTGACAAATGTTTGGTTCGGTCTGATTTGGCTGCTAATTTAGGCTCCAAATAGAACCCATCATTGATTTGATAATTGATAAGGTGAATACCCAGTCCATTCAATGCTAGGCATAATGAGTATAAGGACCTCAAACAAATATCTTTTCGTACTATGAACTTTAAGGTGTATGAAGTTTCATATTTGACTCTTTGAGCAGAGCGATAGAGACTCCATTTAACTTAGGTTGATCTAGGCCGGAGGCAGACCTACGTCAAGATAACTCTTCTTTGAAACACTTTGGTATTGCTCCTGGATCATAATCCAAATAATGAATCAGAGCACGTGGAGCCATCTCGTTATCTTTCTGTCAAGAAAAAGTATGGCGGACTATCTGATATTTATATCAGTTGATGAAAGAGCCCAATGCAAAAAAATGCATGTTGGGTCTTTGAAACAGTTCGAATCATTTCGATAATAATAAGTTTGATCTGTTTTACCGAGAAGGTCTACGGTTCGAGTCCGTATAGCCCTAATTGTTAATTAATTTCAAATTAACAAAAAATTTGTATTGTTTTCATTTCCTTATTCTTGTTTGTTGGTTGTAGCCGGGCGGTCAGTTGGCCCATTGAAATAGAATAAATCAATCCCACATACTCCGAATGATCCCCGCGAGCGAGCATGAACCTAAAAAAATTCATTTTTGAAGTCAAAATGATGACCCGAGCCAAATCCAATCTGATAGTAAGTCACACGGATCTAGGACCGGCATATTATTTTTCTTATATTTGTGGAACAGCCAGAGTTTGAAAAATGAAGCTCCTCGGCAAGTTTCATTGTCAAAATTTTCAAATGGGATCATCTTCGTATAACCGAACCGACCTAGCAAAACACAAATTAAGTAGTATTTTTTTACAATATTTATTTTTTTTGTATCCTAATATACCCCAACCCAATTGCTCATCATTCCAATTCTACCGATGCTGACTTTATGCAAGAAGATTGGGGGCCATCTGAACTTGGACGAGTTAAGAAACCCCCGACTCATCGCTTTTTTTCGGAAGAACAACCCAACTTATTGTTTCAGAGATAATGAATTGGTCCTAAATCTATTAGTGTTTGCACCCCTGTCTATTTCCATGAGTTGTTTGGGGATTGGATCTGTCGAATCGTTTGATAATTCGCGATTCGATTAGAAGTTTATTCTGTAGATCATTTATGATTCGGCAGATTCTATCATTGTGATATGCTCCATTGTGTAGGGTTGTTTCAAAATCAATCTTTTTATTGACATGAAACCTAACCCAGTGGTTGGTCTTACTTTAACTAGTTCTTTTCTTAATTCTTATTACATTAACAAGTATTTCCAGTCATTTCGGACCCATTTCAAGTACTAAAGGTCGGGATTTAGAATGAGTCTTTCAAGACTGCGAGGCTCTAATTTAATTAGAGCCTCGTTTAATATAATAACCCGATTGTTTTTTGTTCTTGGGGAAGGTGCAGGTTGAGGGAGTACAGGTTCAAAGCTCGTAATTTGGGGATAGAAACCTAAACCTATGAGTTGTTATACGTAAGTAAGGGAAGGGTTTCTCGCAATTCAATGCATTGAATCAAATCCAATCTATTAAGTAA